TCCTATTTCTTGTTCGGAAAAATAGTTGAACCAATTCCGGGAATTCCGTATTCAAGTCAATGATGCATTACATTAATTATATTCATAAAATTTTTTATAAAATAATAAAAATCTCAAAATATTTAATTCTATTTTTTTCTTATTTCTTATTAATTTAATAAAAAAATAAAGTAAAAGCGGGTAGCGGGAATCGAACCCGCATCGTTAGCTTGGAAGGCTAGGGGTTATAGTCGACGTTGATTCATCATTTTTAACGTCTCTAATTCAAAACTGAACGTGAAACTTTGGTTTCATTCGGCTCCTTTATGGAAGATGTATAAATTCCTATATTAAGACATGAACGAAAAAAAAAAATTCCACCCATAACATCTATGTCAGCTTTTCTGTCTGAATGTATTCAGAACAACCCGCTTTCTAGACGATCCCTATAGAAAAGAGGGGGATTCTATTATAACAACCTTTCTAGTTACTTCGTTCTCTATTTCTATGTGAGAGAATCCTTAGGAAAAGCATTTTGTTTCTACCGAGCTAAAACAATTTGTCGATGTCTCTAGTAAACCAAAGTCATTGTTTAATAGCCATTTTGCTTCAATTTCCATAATACAAATTCCAAATTAAAGATTTAGTTACGATTAGAAAGCCACTTTCTATCTTTATCCATGGATCCTTTACTCATACTTATTCAATTAGAAGTATTGATCTAATTAAAAAAAAAAAATTATGTTTCGTAATCTCATAATCCAATTTTTCAATTTTTAATTGATTCTTGGATACAAATCACGAGAATGTATATTCTTCCTCGAATTTTTCATTGAGAGGTAAAGGATTAAATCCTTTTAAGAAATAAAGTTTTTGGTCGGAATGAAATATTAATCAAACCGAAAGACCCCTTAACTATATAAAGGGTTATAGAACGAATCACACTTTTACCACTAAACTATACCCGCTACAATCCGATTATTGTATATAAATGAACCTTTTGTCGAACAAGAAAATGGGTCGTAATAAAAAGTTAAAAGAGTAAAAAGAAAGGATAGGATCATAAAATAATCATGAAAATTAGAGCGTTTACGTGTTGTATCAGAGAACCCAATGAGATTCGGAAAAGAGAATTCATTAAATTTCAATAACTAAAACTAAATAACAAGTGTTTTTTTGCCGGAGGTTTTTGACCTAGACGTCTCGACAAAACTACTTAAGCCATAACATACATGAAAATGGATTGTGCAAGAATCCACAGCTCCCTTTTTGTTATTTATTTACTTTAACTAAAATAAAAGGAATAAAGAATAAATATAAAAAATTAAGATAAGAAACGACACTTTGATTCGATATCATTTGATTCTATATCATAGAAATAAAAAGAGTTTTTATTTTTCCAATCGTAATAACAAGCAAGTATTTTAGTTTTCAAATAAAAAAAATTATTTATGATTCGTTGGAACAATAAATGGCGGGCCCGGCCTGGTCAGTACTTAGCCGGGCCGTGGAACTAAAAAGCACTCTCGGATGAAAAAAAATATTATATATTATGAAGGGCTCTTTCAATCCTTATTTTTTATAATGTAACATAGTATTATCCTTTTTCAATTGGGAGGAGAGATGGCTGAGTGGACTAAAGCGTCGGATTGCTAATCCGTTGTACGAGTTTTTCGTACCGAGGGTTCGAATCCCTCTCTTTCCGTTTTTGTTGATGACTTGGTATTTTCTTTCGAATTTTTCGCGAGCTCTTTTTTTTTTTATAGTTAAAAATGTGTAATAGATAAAATCCTACTAAGAACATTTAAAAATCAAGCAAGGAAAACAAAAACCTTATCTTTTATTCTTCACGTCCAGGATTACGTCCTGGATCATTAGACAGGAATCCGAAAATAAAGAGAGAAACAAAGAATATCACTACCGTGTAAACAAATAGTTTGAGAGTAAGCATTACATAATCTCCAAGATTTTTTTTAGTAAAAAAGAGAATAGATTCTCCGTTTTTATACCGCATACCCTACTATTTTGATTTTTTATTTTGACACCAAGAAATAAAGTGGGGTGATCCAGATTTTTCGCGGTTGTACAAGAATTTCAATATTTGAATTGAGGGTGTAAGACTTATCTGATCTTATCAATTCTTTTCTTTGAATTTTTTTTTTTTCAATAAATCATGAATTTGTCTAGACATTATTAAATTAAAGATATCATCGAAAACTTACAGCAGCTTGCCAAACAAAGGCTAAGAGAAAAAAAAACAGGGGTATTACTGGCATAACATCTACGATTGGATTTAAAAAAGCGTAGGCCTCGGGCAATTTGGCGACGAAAAAACTACTTGAATAAAGAGCAGAATTAAGACAGATACAGATCAAACTAAATATATTAAGCATAACAAACATTTTGTTCTTGAGGATAATTGTATTTTATTTATTTTGATTGAGTTATTAATAAATTGAGTTTTTTTTTTATTTTATTATTATAAATATGTTATTATTCATAGAAAAGAAAAATGAATAAAAAGAAAATAAGATAGACCAAAAAACTTTCTTTGATTTGAACTCACCCAATCAAAAATCCTTCAATTCTCAAATCAAAAGAGAATAGAATAAACCATACTTTCATACAATATCTTAATTGAATTATATGTAATGATCAATAAATTCCGTTTAATTCTACGTCTACATGTATAAAAATTCTAGTAATCTATTTTATAGATAATAGATATTTAGACTTGAGTTGACGAACAACCAGTACCAATATTAGTGTTTATTAGTGTCGACTAGAAATGGGGCGTGGCCAAGTGGTAAGGCAACGGGTTTTGGTCCCGCTATTCGGAGGTTCGAATCCTTCCGTCCCAGAACATACCTGACCCACGATCATTTTATTAATCTATAATTTTATTAATCTATAATAAAAAAGAAAATAGATATCTATATCATAATCTATATCATAATAAAATATATCAAAATAAAGATTGTCTTTTCGACCAGTCTTCCGTTTAAGAGTATAATATTGTTATAGAATGTGATTCTTATTTCTTTTTTTTTTTTTTATTAATCATATCTTTTTCACAAATTTAATCGAGTTCAAATAACACGCATATGAAACAAAATTTTGATTTGTTAAATATTACTGATTTTACAATATGAAATATGAAAAAATAACAACCTAAATCTTCAATCTTTCCTTACATCAGTCTTTTTTTTTTATTAATCATTGATGGTTTAATCCAATATGGATTTATCTTTCTCTTAATGATGATAAAAAGCGAATGGTACTTACTGTAAAACCTTATGCAAATAATGATATAGGGTAGGAAACTATTCAATCAATTAAATCTTTTTAATGATTTCTTATGAGTTCTTGGTACTCTAAGAAGTGTGAAATTGTTGAATTTATCCTATCACGTTACTTGAAGATAGATATTCAAAATAACTTGTTTATTCGTGTTTATTTATTCATGTTATGTTAGTTATAATTAAAAAAAAATTATAAACAATGGGGTTAAATTGATTGAATTCTTGTTGAGACTTCGTCATACATTATCCATTCTTCATATAGAAGAAAAAAGTATAGATTATTATGTACCGACCGAACCGATGATTATTCACGATTCCATAATTGAATCAATTACATACTGGTTCCAAACTGAAGGAATGTTATGGTAAAACTTCGTTTAAAACGATGTGGCAGAAAGCAACGTGCGACTTGAAGGACATGATCAGCTGTGGATTCTTACATCCACCACTTTTTTATATTATATAGGAACGAAAGTGCTCTTGGCTCGACATCATTTGTTCTGTTCCACTGGAACCCTCATTTTTGAGAGTGTTGCCATGTAAATAGTACACGATGGAGCTCGAGTAGAACGTATTGATTAATTTCTCAAGGGCAAGAATCTAAGGTTAGTATCGATCAATAAATTGGAACAACTTCGTAAGTATATTTTAGATATATAAATCTAAAGGATCCAATTCGATAAAATTAAAAAGTTAATTTTGTTGGAATTGGTAAAACTCTTTTGATCAAATCAAAAGTAAAGTGTATTACGTAGGAATCAACCATTCATACGATTCTTTGATAGAAAGAAATCACAAAAAATGGTATGTTGCTGCCGTTTTGAAACGATTTAAAGATCACCGAAGTAATGTCTAAACCCAATGATTCAAGGCAAAGATAAAGATCCTGGAACAAGGAAATACCGTTTTCAATTGTCTCAACAACCAGATCATATTTAAGAATCAAAATAGATTCTAAAGGAGACAGACAAAAAGGGTTAGAGACCACTCAATAAATTTAATACCTAAAAGGTTTCTTTTGAGTTATTTGAGAGTTATTCAACTTGAGTTATGAGGATACAAATAATTTTTTTTTTTTTGGGGGGGGGGGGGAAGACTAAGAAAAAGTATTTAAACTAAAATCAATAATATAATGAATTTGATGATTTTATGGATCTATTTGATATTATGATTCTATACATAGACATAATTTAGAATTTTCTCGAGCCGTACGAGGATAAAACTTCTTATACGTTTCTAGGGGGGGGGAGTATTGTTCATCTATCCCAATGAGCCATTTATCGAATCGTTGCAATTGATGTTCGATCCCGACGAGAGGGAAGAGATCTTCGTAAAGTGGGTTTTTATGACCCGATAAAGAATCAAATCTATTTAAATGTTCCTGCTATTCTATATTTCCTTGAAAAAGGTGCTCAACCTACAGGAACTGTTCATGATATTTCAAAAAGGGCGGGGGTTTTTACGGAACTTCGCCCTAATCAACAAATAAAATTCAATTAATGAAAATAAAAAAATGTGGATGATTTGTATATAGCCTTGTATAACCTTTTTGTTTCTTTGCTATTTCCTCTTTTGTTCTATTTATATCATACTAATTATATCATACTCAATTTATTATTGTTACTATAAAAGAGTGTCTTTTATAACGACAAAAATCGATTTATATTTTATTGATATAAATTTTATTGATATATATAAAATAGATAGAAAAAGATTAAG